AAGATAAGACTGGAAAGAAAAGTATTGGATTCTTTTTGTAAACTCAATACATCTTGTATGCATATACTATATAGTATCATAAGAATGATAGATTATATATGTCCAATTTGAATCGATTTCACCGAATCCCTCGTTACTGCTCGAGGGAGCAGTAATAGGTAGGGATGACAGGATTTGAACCCGTGACATTTTGTACCCAAAACAAACGCGCTACCAAGCTGCGCTACATCCCTCCAATTAGTCTACATCATTGTAGAGAATTCCTGTCTTGTTTTCCACATCGTTTTTTCTTCTAGCGATTATATATATGTATATATACAATTTCTCTGTCCATTTCGTCTTTATTGGTCTCATTTAACATATAATATTAATAAAATAATATTAATAGAATACTTCTATCCATTAATAAAATACTTTTTTCCATATGAAAGATGGAACGGAACCCGTCGGAAAATTAAATGAGTCTTTTTGGGGAATGCTCGGGAAGAAAAGGACGTTTTTATGTTATGTTTTAATAAAAATTTACTGGATCATTGTACATTTCAATTTTAATTAGCGATTCCGTGTACAATTATAGTACAATTATAAGTGGTCCCTAACTACATATGCATCTGATCATATATGTATTATCATTTTGTATTTCAAAAAAATGAAGGGGGTTTTTCAATGCGAGATCTAAAAACATATCTTTCCGTGGCACCGGTACTAAGTACTCTATGGTTCGGGTCTTTAGCAGGTCTATTGATAGAGATTAATCGTTTTTTCCCGGATGCGTTGACATTCCCCTTTTTTTCATTCTAGTTATTGTTCATTCTAGTTATTGACGTGGGAAGCAATAAAGAAGATTAGAGATACAATTAAATATCTTTCACTAATCAGTCTCTCCTTCTATTTCTCTTTTCTCTTTTTTTCTAATATTTAGAATAAGGGAGGAAAGAGAAAGAATAAAAGTGGATTCAACGGCTGTGGGACTCGGGTTCAAATTCGAATTATATAATAATATAATAATAGAGGAATGGAAGTAGAATATAAAATGTGGGTCTAGGGAAGAGTATTATACAAGATACTTAAACGAAATACTGTACTGTGATTTGAAATACTGTTAAATATCGTTTATAAATCTTTGTATCTTATTTTAATAGATTGATTGCAGCAAAATTTTTCATAATTTGATTTCAAGTTAGTAACTTCTATTTTTTTCCTTTCTTCTTTTTCGTTTCAGATCGAAAGGAGAAGGGTTGAGTAAATTAAAAATCCAAAGGAGGTTCATGGCCAAGGGTAAGGATATCCGAATAACGGTTATTTTGGAATGTACTACTTGTGTTCAAAAGGGTGTTAATAAGGTATCAACAGGCATTTCCAGATATATTACTCAAAAGAACCGGCACAATACGCCTAATCGATTGGAATTGAGAAAATTCTGTCCATATTGTTACAAACATACAATTCACGGGGAGATAACGAAATAGCTCGAACCGAGCACTTGCACTCTACACAGGATGGGGAAAAATGACATTCTAATTATATATATATATAAGATAATTTAAATAGAAACAAACCAAATCCTATTTATTTTTATGGATTCTAATTCATTTTAGAGATCCACCCAAAATAGGATTTTCGGTTTAAAGGAATAAACTAAACAAACCATGGATAAATCCAAGCGACCTTTTCTTAAATCCAAGCGACCTTTTCTTAAATCCAAGCGACCTTTTCTTAAATCCAAGCGATCTTTTCGTAGGCGTTTGCCCCTGATACAACCGGGGGATCGAATTGATTATAGAAACATGAGTTTAATTAGTCGATTTATTAGTGAACAAGGAAAAATATTACCTAGACGATTAAATAGATTGACTTTGAAACAACAACGATTAATTACTATTGCTATAAAACAAGCTCGTATTTTATCTTTGTTACCTTTTGTTAATAATGAGGAACAATTTAAAAAAAACAAGTCGACCGCGATAGCCAGAAAGAAATATAAGTCAGGCGGAAAGAAATATAAGTCAGACGGAAAGAAATATAACTCAGACGGAAAGAAATATAAGTCAGACGGAAAGAAATATAACTCAGACGGAAAGAAATATAACTCAGACGGAAAGAAATAGAAGTCGACCGTGAGAGACGAAAAGAAATATAAGGCGACTGCGAGAGACAAAAAAATAGGCTTACTCTTTCTTCACTTGAATCAAAATTCACACCCGAACTCAAACGCAGGTTGATGCTTTGTTCGAAAAATCCGACAATCCGGATTTGATTATCGTGTCGTAAGACAAAAACAAATAAAAAATCGGGTAAGAAGTCAAACTAAAAAGTTTTTATCGAATGTGTTGATTCATATTTCTTTTGACTACTTTATTTTATCATATTTTATTCATTTTTACTCTACTTTCCCGGAGTTCATTCTCCGGGGAACTCCATTTAAATTACTCCGGCAGATTCCTTCCAATTTACTTCTTTTATGATCTCATTGGAAATCATATAAGGACAATTTTTATTTGCTGCAGATTCCTTCCAATTTACTTCTTTTATGATCTCATTGGAAATCATATAAGGACAATTTTTATTTGCTGCAGATTCCTTACAATTTACTTCTTTTATGATCTCATTGGAAATCATATAAAGACAATTTTTATTTGCTATAGCTATTTGGGCAAGTATTTTACGATTAAGAAGCAACTGTCTCTTGTATAGATCGTGGATTAATCTACTATAACTATAACTATAGGATACCCACCCCTCGCGAATTACTGAATTTATTCGAGTGATCCACAGACGACGAAAATTTATCTTTTGTCTATCCCTATCCCGATGAGACGAAGCCAAAGCTCTTCTTTCTTGTTGGGTAATACTTCGAGTACACTTTGAAAGACCTCCCCTAAAGCTTGATACAAATAAACGCTTTTTTATTCTACGTCTCCGAGCTATATATCCCCGTCTAATTCTGGTCATTGAATATGCATAAATGAAATTGTGCCGAATAACTAATTTATTTCCTTTCTTGCAGTTATTCTTTTTCCCCCTTCCTAGTCTATTAATAACAAAACGGGTTTTTCCAATGTATAAACTCAAAATTCCAACGGCTTTGGCTACTATAACCTTCCCGACCACGATTTTTTCTTTTTTCTAGGCATTTCACCCCGAAATCCGAAATTATATTCTACTAGGTATTAAAAATATAATAAGAAATATAAATTATAAAGAAATAGTGGATTCCATCGTTTCTATGGTTACTTCTTAAACGGTGAGGTCTTCTCTATACACCGGAGCCTTTAACTTCATTTAATCAATGTTATTGGTAACTTGTATAGTTCACATTCTTTGGCTCTACCCATGAATTATCCAGTAACTAGGTCTTTCACAACGAGATCTACCTATACAGTAACGGTATTTAATTATGAGGGTTGGCTGGGTAGCTGACCCTGTTAGTCCGTTCTTGCAAGAGGGCGGCCTAATCTTTCTGTTTTTTAAATTTTAACCAAGATTTCCTCCGCTTAATGGGCAACCATTTGCTACCAATGGAGAATTCTTAAATTGAGGTGATTGGATTTACACCAATGGAAACCATAAATTTCATACACAATGAAAGGCATATGATAAATTTTTTTATTTTTAGCATAGTAAATGGAGTTCATTTTTCCATTCTATCCTATTCACCGGTACTGATCTTTGATACTGGAAAATTGTCCTCTTTCCTTTGTTCTAGCTCATGATCTGAACGAGTCGCACATACACCCTAGTACACGTTCCTCGACGTTGAGGGCATCTCTTAAGAGCGGGGGATTTTGTGACATTTCTGATTGGCTGTCTTGTATTTCTAATAAGTTGTTTAATAGTTGGCATGTTGAATCATATACATAATGGGATGGTTTAGATCGATCCTAACCAGATTACTCCTATTAAATCGGGTAATCTCAAATCATGGAGTTACGTGAAAGACAGGCTAATCCTCCCCTACAGAATCAACAATTCCATAATCTTTGGCCTCTGTTGCTGTCATAAAACGATCTCTGATCATGTCTTCGCGTATAACCGATCTAGGTTGTCGCGTTCTTTGCGCATAAAGATCTTCGACGACGTTACGTAGGATGTACATGTCTTCCCCGTCCATGTATACTTCGTCCGGTGCGCCTTCACTCGGAGAAGAAAGAGGTTGATGGATCATTACATTACAGTGAGGGAATGCTATACGTTTGGTATCTGCTCCTCCGGCCAGGATAAAAGCTGCCATTGAAATGGCTTCTCCCACGCATAGTGTATGTACATCTGGTAGAACTACTTGGCTCATATCATAAACCCCTAGTCCATTTATCATTCCTCCACCAGGAGAGTTTATAAATAAAAATTGCTCTTGGGTATTATCATCGATATTGAGAAATACCATAAGACCCATAATATTATTTGCGATCTCGTCAGAAAGTTCTTCGAATAAAAAAAGTGCTCTGATTCGATAAAGTCGGTCGTATAAATCAACCCACTCTTCACGATCATCATCATCATCATCATCAGCCTGATCCTCAGCTTCAGGATCAGGAATAGGAATAGGAACAGGAATTTGATAAGGGACTTTTGGAACACCAACGGGCATAAAATGAAAGAAACAATAACGTAGTACTATATTTACTTTAATGCGGAAACGTAATTAAGGGTTTTATTGTATTTATAATATTGTCTTTTATCATATCAAAGGATAATAAAGAAAGACAGAATGAATAAGGTAAAATTATTATAAATAGGCCCTTGTAATGATGAACAAGTATGGGCACATTCGCTCATAGAAAAGGCATCAACCTTCCCATTGCGTATTGGTACTTATCGAGTATAGAATAAATCTGCTTCTCTTTTTTCCTACTAACGGAATTGTTCCATTATTCCCAATAGAATAAAACAAATATGAATATGAACCCTTGCTCTGAACTAATCCACCGAAGAGGGGGGCATAACATAGTCAGAGTCTAGTCTTTGCCAATGCAATAAAGTTGCGTAGTGTCTTTTTTTCT